GGGAAGGCTCGCCACGAGATCGACCGATAGCTTTGACCCAACCCCGGAAGCGGAAGTGCCAGAGAGACGATCTTTGTGAGGCAGAGTGACATTCCAAGGTCAGGTATAAGGTGCTACGGGAACGATGTCTCAAAGGTCAGTGCCAAGGGCTCAACGCGGAAGCAATCCGCTGCTCACAGGGACCGTGCGGGCTGACGCTCTTCTCTCTCAGGCAAAGAAATGTGATTTTAACTTTCGCTGGTTCAAGGTAGGCTGCTTAAGCAGAGGTTGTTGTTGTTGTTGGCGTGAGTGAAGGCGTTCCTTCCGGTGGGCATGACGAAGCTAAGCTGGAACTAATTACGAAAGCATAATCGTTTTCAAGGCTAGGGAAGGCTAGGGCATAAAAGGCTAGTAGGGCATAAAAGGCTAACAGCTTTTCCGAGTCAAAAGCGGCTAAAAACACTCAGCCATAAGTTCCGGTTTCACCACAGTACAGGGCTAAATAAAGGGGCTCAAGGTTGGCATGACGAAGCGTCGGGCATCAAAGCTACCGGTTTCAAAGTTCAGTTCTAACGGGCGTTCGGAAAGGCTTGAAATCGTAACGTACAGGTAGACTTTGCCAAGGCAAGGAAAGTAGTAAGAAAGATATCGATGGAGCGGGCAGAACCTCGAGTAAGACAACCAACCCTGGAGGCCATGGCTTGGCTTTATCCCGTAGGTAGTAAGAACAGAGAGAGCCTTCTGTGCTAGCAATACAGAGAGGTGGGGATTGAATGAGGCGAGCGCTGACTGCAGCAAGACCACCAGACCCTAAAAAGAATAATAACAACGTTCAGCAAGCCGAAGCCAGCCAGACAGGCACCACCAGATACAGGGCGGGCAGTTACTCCACCGAATCAGAGGGCAGATACCCGGACCAAAAGGAGTGAGCTCCGATCTACGCGGAGAAAGCTAAACAAAACGGACTTCACACAGAGGGGGGAGCCGGGCGTAGAACTCTTAGTTGAAAAACGTTTAAAAACTTAAGTAGTGGTGGCTTAGCCTCGAAAGCTAGAAGTGCAGATTCGAACTCCGCTGAAGCTGCTAAAGAAAGTCAAGATCACCTGCCTGTGCCCACATCCCTGGCAAAAAGTGACATCACCGACCGGATCGGCGAGTCAGAGGCAGCTTAATAAGCTCGACAAACTGGAGACGACTAAGTTGACGTCATCAGCTGGTCAGAGGAAGTTGACTAAGCTAGACCAGAGAGAGGGATAGGACGTTTACGCAGTGAAACCAGCGAGCGGAAAGAGCGAGCCAATCTTGAGTCAATAAGATGCGATAAGAGCCCTTTTTTTAGCCAGTTCCTGTGCCTGGGATTCATTCCAGTCTGTAAAGTTAAAGTAATCTGGTGGATGGGGCCCGCCTCACCATTCCCCTTCTCCAAAGAAATAAAAAAAGAAAAATCACCATGAAAAAGGCCTGCCTTTCAGTACGTGAAAGAAGTTCTGCTCTTTACGTGAAGTGCTTTCTCTTTCACTGTCTTACTTTGGCCCCTCTCCTGACCGATAAAAGGATTCAATCCAGCCCCAAGCGTACCAGGGACTACCCTGTTTACCGGATCCTTAGAGGTCTGCCCGTCCGGCGTCGGTACCTCGCATTTTGTAATTAGGGCGGCACCCCGGTTTTCTGAGTGCCACCTTCACAATAATAAGCAGGCGGCCTACCCGCTTTCCTTTCGGTCAGCTGCCCCTCAACCGCGTTAGGGGTCTTCCTCATCCATAATCCAAGGCCACTGTTTGAAGGAAGTTTTTTATATTGTGGAAGGTCCCTCTACCTCATGAAATCAATATCAAATATCCGGTCTTTTGTTTTTTTCGAGAAGGTCCCATATGCGGGGATAGATGGAGGTTATATCGGCCTCCTCGTAACTTGGCCATGGTCTTTTCCAAACATTTTTCAAAATGTCTTCCATTTCTTGCCTCGTTCGAAGGGGGGAATCGAGCCTCAAAGCATCCACGATTTCTCCGTCGCGAATCCGTCCGATATTCCCTTGTGGATCAATTTCTGCTAATCTTTCGTGTACGGCTCTAATTATTTCAGTCTTCCAAAAGCTTCGCAGTTCGTCCGAGAGAAAGTCCAAGCTCTCCTTCTGCTCGGTGTTGGGAGAACTATCAATGGATTGGTTTTCGGGAGTGGACGTGGAAGTAGATGGGGACGAAAATTGTGACGAAGGGGAGAAATAGTCTTTTTCTGTATTTTCTGAGCTTGAGGCATGATTCTCAAGAGAAGTAGAACCAGACGAGGACTCGGGGCGGGAGGAAGACTCCAAGGGAGGAAGACTTATTTCCCCGGATTCTCCGCCTGAATGGACATTCGAATTCGATCCAGAACAAGAAACATTCCAAATCAAAGTGGATAAGGCTGTTGTCACTCCTAAAAAAGCTACAATCTTTTCTAAAATGAAGAAGCGAAAGAGACAACATAAAAAGAAAACTACAATATAAATTAGGAATAATAGAAGAAAACTCTTTTTTTTTTT